TCTTAAATAAAAAAAAAAAAGAGAGAAAATGTGGGGAGAAATGACAAGAAGATATTGGAACATGAATTTTGAAGAGATGATGAAAGCAGGAGTTCATTTTGGCCATGGTACTAGGAAATGGAATCCTAGAATGGCACCTTACATTTCTTCAAAGCGTAAAGGTATTCATATTACAAATCTTACTCGAACTGCTCGTTTTTTGTCAGAAGCCTGTGATTTAGTTTTTGATGCAGCAAGTATAGGAAAACACTTCTTAATAGTTGGTACCAAAAATAAAGCAGCCAATTTAGTAGCATCAGCTGCAATAAGGGCTCGGTGTCATTATGTTAATAAAAAATGGCTCGGTGGTATGTTAACGAATTGGTCCACTACGGAAATGAGACTTCATAGGTTCAGGAACTTGAGATCGGAACAAAATACGGGGAAACTCAACTGTCTCCCGAAAAGAGATGTAGCAATGTTGAAGAGGCAATTATCTCACTTGCAAACCTATCTGGGCGGGATCAAATATATGACGGGGTTACCCGATATTGTAATCATCGTTGATCAGCAAGAAGAATATACGGCTCTTCGAGAATGTCTCACTTTGGGGATTCCAACAATTTGTTTAATCGATACAAATTGCGACCCGGATCTCGCAAATATTCCGATTCCAGCGAACGATGACGCTATAGCTTCAATCCGATTGATTCTTAACAAATTAGTATCCGCAATTTGTGAGGGCGGTTCTAGCTATATAAGAAATTGTTGATTAATAATAGGATAAGTCAATGACTTTGGAAACTCCATAAATTGATTGAATCGGTTACTATCCCTGAGTCTCAAAAAAGAGATCAAAATCACTGGGAATATTATGTGATCACTTGGGATCCGAAATATACGATTGATTCAAAGTAGACGAGTTGAGAAAGAGATATGAGATGGCTGAATCAAAATAATTCCTTTTTAAGTTCTATTTATGTCAGAGGGCAATATGAATGTTTTACCCTGTTCCATCAACTCACTAAAAGTGTTATACGATATATCCGATGTGGAAGTAGGCCAACATTTTTATTGGCAAATAGGGGGTTTCCAAGTCCATGCCCAAGTACTTATCACTTCTTGGGTTGTAATTGCTATCTTATTAGGTTCAGCCACTATAGCTGTTCGGAATCCACAAACCATTCCAACCGACGGTCAGAATTTCTTCGAATATGTCCTCGAATTCATTCGAGACTTGAGCAAAACTCAGATTGGAGAAGAATACGGTCCTTGGGTTCCCTTTATTGGAACTATGTTCCTATTTATTTTTGTTTCTAACTGGTCAGGTGCCCTTTTACCCCGGAAAATCATACAGTTACCGCATGGAGAGTTAGCTGCACCCACGAATGATATAAATACTACTGTTGCTTTAGCTTTACCTACGTCAGTGGCATATTTCTATGCGGGTCTTACCAAAAAAGGATTGGGTTATTTCGGTAAATACATTCAACCAACTCCAATACTTTTACCAATTAACATCCTAGAAGATTTCACAAAACCCTTATCACTTAGTTTTCGACTTTTCGGGAATATATTAGCGGATGAATTAGTAGTTGTTGTTCTTGTTTCTTTAGTACCTTCGGTGGTTCCTATACCTGTCATGTTCCTTGGATTATTCACAAGCGGGATTCAGGCTCTTATTTTTGCAACTTTAGCCGCAGCTTATATAGGTGAATCCATGGAGGGTCATCATTGACTAGCTTCCGAAATGGTCTTAAAAAAAAGCTTATCCCAACTCATACCGTATATACGATCTAGAATAGGAGCAAAAAAAAATGTATGATATTAGAGAATTAAAAAAAAGTAAGGGGGGTCGAGCTGGGTATATGTAAGGGCTCTAAGCCAATCCCTGTATATGTTTCGAAGAATGATTCTAGAATCCGGTTCAATAGAAGATACGGATGGTTTACGTTATTAAAGAAACAATGTATATGTGATATTAGATATTCACTAGTTATATATGGGCTATCCATATATATTATTTCCCATCCCACTGAATTTAGACGGATTCCAATGCAAGCCCTTCCGTTTTATCTGTGACTGTGGATTGAATGAATAAACAAATGAAGTCAAGCATGCATATAGAAGAGAAAGAGCGAAGAATTGAAAGAATGGAATGGTTCGGAACAAAGAAATGGAAGAACTGGAACCGTATAGATTTACAAAGACTCCACGGATAGGAACTAAAAACGAGATATCGAAGTAGCTCTGATGATTCAGTAATATTATTATTTCAATTCAGAGTTCTTAGTTCTTTTTTTTTTTCGGATAGATCTTAAGTGATGGAATAATGAAGTAATAATTCATCGGTTGATTGTATCATTAACCATTTCTTTTTTTTGGTGCGAGGAACTTAATATGAATCCGTTGATTTCTGCCGCTTCCGTTATTGCTGCTGGATTGGCTGTGGGACTTGCTTCTATTGGACCTGGAGTTGGTCAAGGTACTGCTGCGGGCCAAGCCGTAGAAGGTATCGCGA